CCAAAATGGCTTGGATAAATAAGATCCATGGTATTCTTTTTTCCAAGGATTATCGAGAGTTTGAACGAGAATTTGAACACGAAATATATAAACTTGACGTAAAATCATCATTTACAGGCATTGAGGATTCATCAGTCTCAATTGGTGAATTTACAGAAGAAGCTGAAGAAGCTGAGAAATCAAGAACTCGTTTCAAACAAATTGCTTTTGGGGGAGAAGAAAAAGTATTCGATATGGTTAGAGCTGATCCGAATGATCAAAAATTTAGTAATCTAAAAATTGAAGAAATTAAGAAAAAGGTTCCTCGATGGTTATACAAACTGACTTCTGATTTGGATTTTGAAGAAGAGGAGGAGGAGGAGGAAGAAGATGATCAGGAAGAATCCACAGATGATCACGGGATTCGTTCAAGAAAAGCCAAACGTGTAGTAATTTATACTGACACTGATACCGATGAGGATACTAATGTCATTAATACTACTGATAATATCATTAATACCAATGATAATATCATTAATACTACCACTGATAATATCAGTAATACCAATGATAATATCATCAATACTACCACTGATAATATCATCAATACTACCACTGATAATATCAGTGATACCAATGATATTATCACTAATACTACTGATAATATTATCAATACTACTGATAATATCATTAATACCACCGAGAGTAATAAAGAAAAAAATAGTGATGATCAAGTCGAAAATGGTAATCAAGCAAAAAATGGTGATCGAAGAGGAAATGGTGATCAAGCAGAAGAACATGAGATGGCCTTGATACGTTACTCGCAACAATCAGATTTTCGTCGTGATCTAATCAAAGGGTCGATGCGGGCTCAAAGACGTAAAACAGTGACTTGGGAAATGTTTCAAACAGATGTACACTCCCCCCTTTTTTTTGACAGAATAGACAAAACACCTTTGTTTTCTTTTGATATCTCAAGGATGATGAACCTAATTTTTAGGAATTGGATGGAGGAGAAAAGCCCAAAAATAAAAACATCTGATTATGTGGGTGAAGGGGTAAAAGAGAAAGAGAAAATAGAGGAAGAGGAAGAACACGAAGAAGAAAAAGGGGAGTATAAAAGAAAAGAGGATAAAAGACAGGAGGAGGAACGGATAGCAATAGCAGAAACTTGGGATAATATTATATTTGCTCAAGCAATAAGGAGTTCCATATTAGTAACCCACTCGATTCTTCGAAAATACATCGTATTACCTTCATTGATAATAGTTAAAAATATTGGTCGTATGTTATTATTTCAATTCCCTGAGTGGTATGAAGATTTTAACGAATGGAGTAGGGAAATGCATGTCAAATGCACATATAATGGTGTTCAATTATCGGAAACAGAATTTCCAAAAGATTGGTTAACAGACGGTATTCAGATAAAAATCCTATTTCCTTTCTCTCTGAAACCTTGGCATAGAAAAAAGCTACGATCCCATCATAAGGATCTAAGAAAAAAACAAAAAAATTTCTGTTTTTTAACGATCTGGGGGATGGAAACAGAAGTGCCCTTTGGCTCTCCCCGAAAAAAACCTTTCTTTTTTGAACCCATTCATAAAACACTCGAAAAAAAAATTAGAAAAGTAAAAAAGAAAGGTTTTTTCTTTCTAATAATTCTAAAAGACAACATAAAAGGTTTTCTAAAGATTCTCAACGAAAAAATAAGATGGATTATCAAAATAGTTCTATTTATAAAAATCAAAGTGAAGGAACTCCTTTTCTTTTTTGGAGTAACACGAGTCTCTGACCCAAGTCAAAATGAGAAAGATTCCAAAATAAGTAATAGGATCATCCATGAATCACCCATTAGAATTGTATCCGGAGATTGGACAAATGATTCACTGATAGAAAGAAAAATTAATGATCTGGCTGATAAAACAACCAAAATCTGGGATCAAATAGAAAAGATTAGAAAAGACAAGAAAAAAAAACCTCTAACTCCAGATATTGAGGATATAGATATTAGTGCTAACAAGGGAAATTTTAGTAATAAAAGAACCGAATCACGGAAACATATTTGGCAAATATCTAAAAAAAGAAGAAGTGCCCGATTAATCTCTAAATGGGACTCTTTTATGAAATCTTTCATTGAAAGAATATACATGGGTATCCTTCTATGTATCACTAACATTTACAGGATCAATGTACAATTTTTTCTTGACTCAACAAAAAAGACTTTAAATGGATACACTTACAATGACGAAATAAAGGAAAAGGATACTAATGAAACGAATCCCAATATAATTCCCTTCATTTCGACTGTAAAATCTCTTTCTACTTATACTACTAATATAAGTAGTGATAGTAATTCACCGATTTACTGCGACTTATCTTCTTTGTCCCAAGCCTATGTGTTTTACAAATTATTGGAAACCCAAGTTAGTAACAAATATAAGTCAGAATCCATATTTAATTACTACAGAACATATCCTTTTATTAAGGATAGAATAAAAGACTATTTCCATGACTATTTCCATACACGAGGAATATTTGATTCAGAATCAAAACACAAGAAACTGCGGAATTCTGGAATGAGTGAATGGAAAAACTGGTTAAAGAGCCATTATCAATACAATTTATCCCATGACAAATGGTCTAGATTAGCACCTCTAAAATGGAGAAAGAAAGTCAATCAGCATCCTACGATTAAAAATCACGACTCACCAAAATTGGGTTCATATGAAGAAAAAGACCAATTAATTCATTCCGGGAAAAAAGATTATTATAAATTGGGCTTATTGAAGAGTCCGAGTCGCGAAAAAAAAATTCAAAAACACTACAGATATGATCTTTTATCATATAAATATCTTAATTATGAAGATGTTAAAGACTCCAATATTTATGGATCACCATTACAAGTAAACAGGCACGGAAAGATTTCTAATTACAATACACATAAATACAAATCGTTTTATGCTATAACTATAAATGATAGCCTAGAAGATAAATATACAATTGATAGGGATCAAAATCTAGATAGAAAATATTTGGAATTGAGAATCACCAATTTTGACCCTAGAAACAATATTGAAACTAGGACTAGTACGGGTATCGGAACTTTCATTAATAAAAAAAAGAAAACTACTAAGACTGGGACCAATAAGAAAGATATTCTTTCTCTTTATATCAGAATTCATCAAGAAATCCAAACAAAGCAAAAAGAGTTCTTTTTTGATTGGATGGGAATGAATGAACAAATGTTAGATCGTACTATATCGAATCTGCGCCCTTGGTTCTTACCAGAATTTGTGCCGCTTTACGATCGATATAAGACTAATCCGTGGATCATACCAATCAAATTGCTTCTATTTGATTTTCATGGAAATAAAACAAGCGATCTTTATATAGATCCAAAGGTGGAATCTAATCAAAAAGAAAGATTTCATCCAAAACCAAAAGTAGAATCTAATCAAAAGGGATATCTTGAATTAGAGAATCGGGACCGGGACGAGAAAGAACGACAGCACCAAGGAAATCTTATATCTGATATAAGAAACAAAAAAAAAGATGTTGGAGCAAATTCTGCAGGTTCAGATATTAAGAAACGCAGAAAGAAAAAGAAATTAAAGAGCAAGAAGGAAGCGGAACTAGACTTCTTTTTGAAAAAATATTTTCTTTTTCAACTCCGATGGGATGATTCTTTCAATCAAAGAATGACCAATAATATCAAGGTATATTGTCTACTGCTTAGACTTATGAATCCGAATGAAATTGCTATATCCTCTATTCAAAGAGGAGAAATGGGTCTAGATGTAATGCTGATTAATAAGGATTTGTCTCTTCCAGAATTGATAAAAAGGGGAATATTTCTTATTGAACCGGTTCGTTTGTCTATCAAATGGGATGGAATTTCGATTATGTATCAAACCATAGCTATTTCATTGACCCATAAGGATCAGCACCAAACTAATCGAGGATACCAGGTAAAAAAACATATTGATAAGAATGACTTTAATGGCTCGATTGCACGAGACGGAGGAGTGCGTGTGAATGGGGACAATAATAATTATGATTTGCTTGTTCCTGAACATATTTTATCTCCTAGCCATCGTAGAGAATTGAGAATTCTAAGCCGTTTCAATTACCGAAATAGGAACCTTGTGAATAAGAATCCAGTATTTTGCAATAGAGCTAAGACTAATGCGCAGGGGTTTGAGAAATTTGTAAATAGGGATAAGCATTTTGATACAGATACAAATAACTCTCTAAAATGGAAAGTGTTTCTTTGGCCCACTCATCGATTAGAAGATTTAGCCTGTATGAATCGCTATTGGTTTGATACCAATAATGGGAGTCGTTTCAGTATGTCAAGGATCCATATGTATCAGCAATTTGGAATTCGCTGATGTTACAGTCAATTTCCCTCTTTATCACGTGCCTGGTATATGAGAACATGCAAATAAATACATACCTTATGTTAGACTCTGATACACAAGATTCAGTCACATATCAATTGGACCTAGGAATGAATCGACAGAATCTTTTTAGGTCCCTGTTTCGTGAGCCCAGGAATATACCATCCCTTTGTGTCTGAATAAATTTATTGTTATTATTTATTCATATTCATTTTGATTTGTTTGATAGAAAAAAGAGTAATATATGAATCAATCCAGATTATTGTGTACACCAGAACAAAATAAATGGTATTATTATTCTTGATTGGGAAGATTTATATCCGTGGGAACAAAAAGAAAAAAAGAGAAGAATTTATTTGTATGGTAAAGAATTCGCCCATATCCGTTATTCCACAAGAAGAAAAAAGGGGTTCTGTTGAATTCCAAGTATTTAATTTTACCAATAGGATAGAGAGACTTACTTCACATTTGGAACTGCACAGAAGAGACTATTTATCTCAGAGGGGTCTGCGGAAAATTCTGGGGAAACGCCAACGACTGCTGGTTTATTTATCAAAGAAAAATCGAGTGCGTTATAGGGAATTAATCGGTCAATTGGGTATTCGAGAACCAAAAACTGGTTAGTTTGGAAATTCGTTTGAATTATTCGGTTCATTAGATCTTGAATTTTTATGAACCTCGTTTCATTTTCAGTTCAGGAATTCATGGAATAATGAATTGGGATCGGAGAATAAGGAGAATAAAAACATATGACTGTACCAGACGCAAGAAAAGACCTCCTTGTGGTCAATATGGGTCCTCACCACCCGTCAATGCATGGTGTTCTTCGACTCATTGTTACTCTAGATGGCGAAGATGTTATCGACTGTGAACCCATATTGGGTTATTTACACAGAGGAATGGAAAAAATTGCGGAAAACCGAACAATTATACAATATCTACCTTATGTGACACGTTGGGATTATTTAGCTACTATGTTCACGGAGGCAATAACCGTTAATGCACCTGAGGAATTGGGAAATATTCAAGTACCTAAAAGAGCCAGCTATATTAGGGTAATTATGCTGGAGTTGAGTCGTATAGCTTCGCATTTGTTATGGCTTGGACCTTTTATGGCCGATATTGGTGCACAGACTCCTTTCTTCTATATTTTCAGAGAGAGGGAATTGTTATATGATCTATTCGAAGCTGCCACAGGTATGCGAATGATGCATAATTATTTCCGTATCGGGGGGGTAGCTGCTGATTTACCTCATGGCTGGATAGATAAATGTTTAGATTTCTGCGATTATTTTTTAACGGGAGTTGTTGAATATGAAAAGCTTATTACGCGCAATCCCATCTTTTTGGAACGAGTTGAAGGGGTAGGTTTTATTGGGGAAGAGGAAGCCATAAATTGGGGTTTATCAGGACCAATGCTACGAGCTTCCGGAATCCAATGGGACCTTCGTAAAGTCGATCGGTATGAGTGTTATGATGAATTCGATTGGGAAGTCCAATGGCAAAAAGAAGGAGACTCATTAGCTCGTTATTTAGTAAGAATTGGCGAAATGACGGAATCCATTAAAATTATTCAACAGGCTCTAGAAGGAATTCCGGGGGGACCTTATGAAAATTTAGAATTCCGACGCTTTGCTGGAACAAAAGATTCAGAATTGAACGACTTTGAATATCGATTCATTAGTAAAAAGCCTTCTCCCAGTTTTGAATTGTCAAAACAAGAACTTTATGTGAGAGTAGAAGCCCCAAAGGGAGAATTAGGTATTTTTCTGATAGGAGATAATAGTGTTTTTCCTTGGAGATGGAAAATCCGTCCACCCGGTTTCATCAATTTGCAAATTCTTCCTCAGCTAGTTAAAAGAATGAAATTGGCTGATATTATGACAATACTAGGTAGTATAGATATCATTATGGGAGAAGTTGATCGTTGAAATGATAATTGAAGAAGCACAAGCTATCAATTCTTTTTTCAGATCGGAATCCTCAAAAGAGGTCTATGGGCTCATATGGTTACTTATACCTATTTTGACTCTTGTATTGGGAATCACAATAGGGGTATTAGTAATTGTGTGGCTAGAAAGAAAAATATCTGCAGGGATACAACGACGAATTGGTCCTGAGTATGCCGGGCCCTTGGGCATTCTTCAAGCTCTAGCGGATGGGGTCAAACTACTTTTCAAAGAAGATCTTCTTCCATCTAGAGGAGATATTCGTTTATTTAGTGTCGGCCCATCCGTAGCGGTCGTATCAATTCTACTGAGTTATTCAGTAATTCCCTTTGGCCATCACCTTGTACTAACCGATCTCAGTATAGGTGTTTCTCTATGGATCGCTATTTCAAGTATTGCCCCTATCGGACTTCTTATGTCCGGATATGGATCAAATAATAAATATTCCTTTTCAGGTGGTTTACGAGCTGCTGCTCAATCTATAAGTTATGAAATACCGTTAACTCCATGTGTGTTATCAATATCTCTACGTGTGATTCGTTGGAATACGCACTCCTACCTCTTTCTTTGCTTTTTCTAGGAAAGAAGTTGATTGAATATATATAGATAGAACTCTTTTTTATTCATCACTGGGATCTATGAACTAAACCAGATAGTTATATGAGTGAAACAAAACTGCTTATGAATTCGCAGTAAGAAGATCGAGTCTCATTACCTATGTACGAGAGTAAAGTGGAGCTAAACATAAGCAGTGGAAGCTGTTTACCCCAAGTATCGATTAGCCATCAGGACTTGAAGCGGGCGCAAAAGATCAACTGTATGGAATTTTTACTCTTGTATTTATTACCATACCGAGGATCAACCAAAACTGAGTGGACGGTTAGGAACACCAAGGTACACAAAAGATTAGTAATGGAGATAATGTAACGTATCCAAACGGATATTTTTACATTACATAAAAGGAGTCATAATGAGGGCTTGAAGTTGGTAGAAATGATCAAAAAGTACTTCCCCGTGATCCCGATCCAGAGTATAGCTCCTATCCACTGATTGAAAAATAACTATCAGGAACGAAGTAATCCTTTATTTATATAGTATAGTCCTTCTGAGAAAGAAGAGAAGAACAGGAAGGAAAAATGGATTGACTATTTATTGTATCTTATGGAAAGATCGAGTTATTACTGAACAAGAAACTAAGCAAAAAGGATAAAGGATGAGATGGATTCAGAAGTGTACTTTTTATTTGTTATTATCTTATCGCGGACAGAATCCCACTGGTCTAGTTCACTTATGAGCATTTTGATTCATCTTTATTTTTTCCTATGGTATGCCAATGTAATACCGAAGCATACCTTAGATTTTTTCGTGACCATTGAGGAGCCGTATGAAGCTGAGGTCTCATGTACGGTTCTGGAATAGAGATGGGAACAGTGATGTTATCATCGACTATGATTATCTAACAGTTCAAGTACGGTTGATATAGTTGAGGCGCAGTCAAAATATGGTTTTTGGGGGTGGAATCTTTGGCGTCAACCTATAGGGTTTATAGTTTTTATAATTTCTTCACTAGCGGAATGTGAGAGATTGCCCTTTGATTTACCGGAAGCCGAGGAGGAATTAGTAGCAGGTTATCAAACTGAATATTCAGGTATCAAATTTGGTTTATTTTATGTTGCTTCTTACCTAAATTTACTAGTTTCTTCATTATTCGTAACAGTTCTGTACTTGGGAGGGTGGAATCTTCCTATTCCATATATACCAATTACTGAACTTTTCGAAATAAATCAAACTAGTGAAGTCTTTGGAACAACAATTAGTCTCCTCATTACATTAGCTAAAGCTTATTTGTTCCTGTTCATTCCTATCTCAACAAGATGGACTTTACCTAGGCTGAGAATGGATCAACTATTAAATCTTGGGTGGAAATCTCTTTTACCTATTGCTCTCGGTAATCTATTATTGACAACTTCTTCCCAACTTGTTTCGCTGTAACAGAATAGGATATTCCAGATTCTTATCCTCTCTCAAGCAAGAGAAAGAAACATCAAATTATTCATGGATATTCACGATATATGTTTCCTATGGTGACTGGGTTCATGAATTATGGTCAACAGACAGTACGAGCTGCAAGATACATTGGTCAAAGTTTCATGATTACCTTATCTCACGCAAATCGTTTACCTGTAACTATTCAATATCCTTATGAAAAATCGATCACATCAGAGCGTTTCCGTGGGCGAATCCACTTTGAATTTGATAAATGCATTGCTTGTGAAGTATGTGTTCGCGTATGTCCGATAGATCTACCTGTTGTTGATTGGCGATTAGAAACAGATATTAGAAAGAAACGATTGCTTAATTATAGTATTGATTTCGGAATCTGTATATTTTGTGGTAATTGCGTGGAGTATTGCCCCACAAACTGTTTATCAATGACTGAAGAATATGAACTTTCCACCTACGATCGTCACGAATTAAATTATAATCAAATTGCTTTGGGTCGGTTACCAATGTCTGTAATTGGAGATTACACAGTTCGAACAATTATGAACTCAACTCAAATAAAAATATCTATGGATAAACCCCTTGATTCAAGAACGATTACCAATTAAATTAAAAATAAGACTAAGTTTTGATCTAAAGTAGGTAAGTTTCTTTCATGTCAGACAAATAATAACTAGATTTGTGAGGATTATAACTACTTTTGGAATATATAAATATATATATAAATATATAGCCATTATAGCCATAGACCTTATTTGTTTAATTAAAAATATGAAATTACGAACTCTGTTTCGACTAAAGACAAAAGCAAGATTGGCCCGTTCAATTGATTAACTCTATCTACATAAACCCACACCACGCTGGGGTAAGAACTATTAGATATAAAAAAAGGGTAACCTACTTTTTCCCGACCAGTAAGATCATGAGATATTTTGACTTATTTATCGCTTATTTAACACATAATGGATTTACCTGCGCCAATACATGATATTCTTTTAGTATCTCTGGGATCAGGTCTTATAGTAGGAGGTCTAGGAGTGGTATTACTTACCAATCCAATTTATTCTGCCTTTTCGTTGGGATTGGTTCTTGTTTGTATATCTTTATTTTATATTCTATCGAACTCTTATTTTGTAGCTGCTGCGCAGCTACTTATTTACGTGGGAGCCATAAATGTCTTAATCTTATTTGCTGTGATGTTTATGAATGGTTCAGAATATTACAATGATTTGCATTTTTGGACTGTCGGAGATGGATTCACTTCGCTAGTTTGTACAAGTATTTTTTTTTCACTAATTGCTACTATCCCAAACACGTCATGGTACGGGATTATTTGGACTACAAGATCAAACCAGATCATAGAACAGGACCTGACAAGTAATGTTCAACAGATTGGGATTCATTTGTCAACAGATTTTTATCTTCCATTTGAACTTATTTCTATAATCCTTTTAGTTTCCTTAGTGGGCGCAATTGCTATGGCTCGCCGGGAATAGATACTTAGAATTGGAAATGCAAATAAGGTCTTCCTCCGTGTAATTGTTATCGCATCTGTCCACCCTAAATTGGAATATTGTTCATGAGACATATTGAAATTGAAAAGTTTTTGTTAGTTCGACGACCCATTTCAGTGTCTTTTTTGGTACTGTATTTCTTATATATATTATA